CATTTCAATTGGAATTTGGTTATTCACGATGTACGACGATCCCCGTTACGCATCCATGGCTGAATGGTTAAAGCGCCCAACTCATAATTGGCAAATTCGTAGGTTCAATTCCTGCTGGATGCACGCCAACGGGAACGTTCAATACGTCTATTGGAATTGGCTCTGTATCAATGAAATCTCATCATCCATACATAATGAATTGGTATGGTATATTCATACCATAACATATGAACAGTAAGAAATAGAATTCTTATCGATACTGGAACTCATAGGGAAGAAAATGGATTTATGGATGGAATCAAATATACAGTATTTACAGACAAAAGTATTAGGTTATTGGGGAACAATCAATATACTTCTAATGTCGAATCAGGATCAACTAGGACAGAAATAAAGCATTGGGTCGAACTCTTCTTTGGTGTCAAGGTAATAGCTATGAATAGTCATCGACTCCCGGGAAAGGGTAGAAGAATGGGACCCACTATGGGACATACAATGCATTACAGACGTATGATCATTACGCTTCAACCGGGTTATTCTATTCCACCTCTTAGAAAGAAAAGAACTTAAATCAAAATACTTAATAACACGGCGATACATTTATACAAAACTTCTACCCCGAGCACACGCAATGGAGCCGTCGGCAGTCAAGTGAAATCCAATCCACGAAATAATTTGATCTATGGACAGCGTCATTGTGGTAAAGGTCGTAATGCCAGAGGAATCATTACCGCAAGGCATAGAGGGGGGGGTCATAAGCGTCTATACCGTAAAATCGATTTTCGACGGAATGAAAAAGACATATCTGGTAGAATCGTAACCATAGAATACGACCCTAATCGAAATGCATATATTTGTCTCATACACTATGGGGATGGTGAGAAGAGATATATTTTACATCCCAGAGGGGCTATAATTGGAGATACCATTGTTTCTGGTACAGAAGTCCCTATCTCAATGGGAAATGCCCTACCTTTGAGTGCGGTTTGAACCATTGATTTACGTAATTGGAAGTAACCAATTAGGTTTACGACAAAACCTAGAAATCGATCACTGATCCAATTTGAGTACCTCTACGGGATAGACCTCAACAGAAAACTGAAGAGTAACGGCAGCAAGTGATTGAGTTCAGTAGTTCCTCATATAAAATTATTGACTCTAGAGATATAGTAATATGGAGAAGACAAAATTGTTTGAAGCACCGACAGAGCCGGAAGCGCCCCCTGTTTCAAAGAGAGGAGGACGGGTTATTCACATTTCATTTGATGGTCAGAGGCGAATTGAAAGCTAAGCAGTGGTAATTCTACCCCCGGGAAAAATAGATATGTCTCCTACGTTACCCGTAATATGTGGAAGTATCGACGTAATTTCATAGAGTCATTCGGTCTGAATGCTACATGAAGAACATAAGCCAGATGAAGGAGCGGGGAGACCTAGGGTGTAGAAGATCATAACATGAGTGATTCAGCAGATTTGGATTCCTATATATCCACTCATGTGGTACTTCATCATACGATTCATATGAGATCCATCTGTCTAGATATCATCATATACATCCAGAAAGCCGTATGCTTTGGAAGAAGCTTGTACAGTTTGGGAAGGGGTTTTGATTGATCAAAAAGAAGAATCTACTTCAACCGATATGCCCTTAGGCACGGCCATACATAACATAGAAATCACACTTGGAAAGGGTGGACAATTAGCGAGAGCAGCGGGTGCTGTAGCGAAACTGATTGCAAAAGAGGGTAAATCGGCCACATTAAAATTACCATCTGGGGAGGTCCGTTTGATATCCAAAAACTGCTCAGCAACAGTCGGACAAGTGGGTAATGTTGGGGTGAACCAGAAAAGTTTGGGTAGAGCCGGATCTAAGTGTTGGCTAGGTAAGCGTCCTGTAGTAAGAGGAGTAGTTATGAACCCCGTAGACCATCCCCATGGGGGTGGTGAAGGGAGGGCCCCAATTGGTAGAAAAAAACCCACAACCCCTTGGGGTTATCCTGCGCTTGGAAGAAGAAGTAGAAAAAAGAATAAATATAGTGATAGTTTGATTCTTCGTCGCCGTAGTAAATAGGAGAATATTGAAAATAGAATATGTTTCCTCGTCTTTACAAAAAAAAAGATAGGAGTAATTAGCCGTGACACGTTCACTAAAAAAAAATCCTTTTGTAGCTAATCATTTATTGGGAAAAATTTCGAAGCTCAACATGAGGGCAGAAAAAGATACAATCGTAACTTGGTCCCGGGCATCTACCATTATACCCATAATGATCGGCCATACAATTGCTATTCATAATGGAAAGGAACATTTACCTATTTATATAACAGATCGTATGGTAGGTCACAAATTGGGAGAATTTGCACCTACTCTTAATTTCCGGGGGCACGCGAGAAACGATAATAAATCTCGTCGTTAATGTTAATTAATAAAAAAGTGAATATGGGTGCTCGTCGTTTATTGGTGGGAGGTGAACCTTATGATAAAGAGTGACCCGGATGTAGAAGTATACGCTTTAGGGCAACATATACGTATGTCTGCTCATAAAGCGCGAAGAGTAATTGATCAGATTCGTGGTCGTACCTACGAAGAAACACTTATGATACTAGAACTCATGCCTTATCGAGCATGTTATCCAATTTTTAAATTAGTTTATTCTGCAGCAGCAAATGCTAGTCACAATATGGGTTTCAACGAAACGGCTTTAATCATTAGTCAAGCCGAAGTTAATGAGGGTACTATCATTAAAAAGTTAAAACCCCGGGCTCGAGGGCGTAGTTATCCGATAAAAAGGCCCACCTGTCATATAACTATTGTATTGCAAGATATATCTAAAGATAAAAACTATTTCATATGGTTAAGAAAAGGTGGATGGGTATATAAAGATAGGTATACAGATGTCAGACAAAGGTATCTATATATGATAGATTTTGCGCGATATTTTAACGGAAGTATGATGATATGGGATAATAGAGAAATGATATGGCCTTATAGAGACAGCGAGGTGTTATGGGACAAAAAATAAATCCACTTGGTTTCAGGCTTGGTACAACCCAAAGCCATCATTCTGTTTGGTTTGCACAACCAAAAAGTTATTCCGAGGGTCTCCAGGAAGATAAAAAAATACAGGATTGTATCAAGAATTATGTACAAAAAAATATGAAAATATCCTCTGGTGTCGAGGGAATTGCACGCATAAAGATTCAAAAAAGAATCGATCTGATTCAGGTCATAATATATATGGGATTCCCGAAATTGTTAATAGAGGGCAGCCCGCGAGGAATCGAAGAATTACAGAGCAATGTACAAAAAGAATTTAATTCGGCGAGCCGAAAACTTAACATTGCTATCACAAGAGTTGCAAAACCTTATGGACAGCCTAATATTCTTGCAGAATTTATAGCCGGGCAATTAAAGAATAGAGTTTCATTTCGAAAGGCAATGAAAAAAGCGATTGAATTAACTGAACAAGCAGATACAAAAGGAATTCAAGTACAAATTGCAGGGCGTATCGACGGAAAAGAAATTGCGCGTGTCGAATGGATCAGAGAAGGTAGGGTTCCCCTACAAACCATTCGCGCTAAAATTGATTATTGTTCCTATACAGTTCGAACTATCTATGGGGCATTAGGAATAAAAATTTGGATATTTGCAGATGAGGAATAAGGGTCCTTTCGTTGTCTTTCTGTTCTATCAATTTGTCAATTGAACGAAAAAATGAACGAGTTTGTTATTTTTTCGTTCAATCAAAAATTATAATTTTTCTAATTCTTAATATAATTCTATAGGGTTGAATAACAATTCGATTGACTCCATATAATTGCTATGCTTAGTGTGTGACTCGTTGGTTTTTTATTTAGAGTTAGGATTGAAAAACAAGGGACCGTGCCCTAATAACTAATAACCAGCTCATTGCTTCGTATTATCTGGATCCAAGGAACCGGTCACTATATGATGTATCGATCATATTGTTGTAGCAACTGAAATAAATATTTTTTAATATTTACTTTTACCTAAAAGATTAATCAATCAGATTATAAGATAAGGTTGTAAAGCAAAAACAAAGGGATATGGATAGATGGAAGGGCGAGAGAAAGAAAGAACAAGGAATAACAAATATATATGATTCCAATATGTATGGTCTATGAACTATTTAATAAAAGGCAATGTAATAAAGCATTAAATTAAAAAAAAAAAAGGTAAAAAATATATAATTATAGGAATCCAATTCATAAGAAAAAAAAAAGAAATAAAGAGCACCGAGTCAATAAAGACTGAGGAGATTGATTCAGGAACAAATTTGATTAGGGGCTCCATTGCAGAGTTCGGGCCTAGTCATTAATTGAGAAGCGATGGGAACGACAGAACCTGTGACTGCGGAGGATTCCGATTCCCTTGAAAACGAATCCTAATGATTCATTGAGTGGGATGGCGGAACGCGCCAAGAACCAATTCATTTATTCTGAGAGGTCATGGGATACCCCTAAATGAAAGGGGTTTAAAAGAGCAAATATTCGCCCGCGAAAGCCTTGTTGAATTGCTAAGTTTTGGGCGATTCAATACCGGTAAAAACGAAGATTTATATTATAATTACATTAATATAGAAATATATTTCTAATTTTATATACGAGCAAGATAAAAAAATTCCATGATTCGTTGTATTATAAATTAAATAATATTTCGTTTAATTCGCGAGGAGCTGGATGAGAAGAAACTCTCATGTCCGGTTCTGCAGTAGAGATGGCATTGAGAAACAACCATCAACTATAACCCCAAAAGAACCAGATTTCGTAAACAACATAGAGGAAGGATGAAGGGAGTATCTTATCGAGGAAATCAAATTTGTTTCGGTGGATACGCCCTTCAGGCACTTGAACCCGCTTGGATCACATCTAGACAAATAGAAGCGGGGCGACGAGCCATGACACGATACGCGCGTCGTGGTGGAAAAATATGGGTACGTATATTTCCAGACAAACCTGTTACAGTAAGACCTACCGAAACACGTATGGGTTCGGGGAAAGGATCCCCCGAATATTGGGTATCCGTCGTTAAACCGGGTCGAATACTTTATGAAATGGGTGGAGTATCAGAAATTGTAGCCAGAGAAGCTATTTCTATAGCTGCGTCCAAAATGCCTATACGAACTCAATTCATTATTGCGGAATAGAGATGTGGAACTAAAGGAAAGGGGCCCTTGTGATGAAAAAACCCGCAGTTTATTTATTTCTGGACAAACAATATTTCTTCTTTTTTTTTATTCGCCCTTTGCATTTAACGAAAAAAAAATAATGATATGATTCAACCTCAGACCTATTTAAATGTAGCGGACAACAGCGGGGCGAGAGAATTAATGTGTATTCGAATCATAGGAGCTAGTAATCGCCGATATGCTCATATTGGTGACGTCATTGTTGCTGTAATCAAAGAAGCAGTGCCCAATATGCCTCTACAAAGATCAGAAGTAATCAGAGCTGTAATTGTACGTACACGTAAAGAACTCAAACGTGACAATGGTATGATAATACAATATGATGACAATGCAGCAGTTGTAATTGATCAAGAAGGAAATCCAAAAGGAACCCGAGTTTTTGGTGCGATCGCTCGGGAATTGAGACAGTTGAATTTTACTAAAATAGTCTCATTAGCTCCTGAGGTATTATAAATAAATTCTAAATACTAATAAACGAGAACATAATATAAATATAGTTAGTTTACGTAGAGTATCTTAAATAGTAGGATATCTGAATTCGATTCAATTAATTAGTAGATTGTGTCTCACGCATATACCTTTAATAATAAATTCATAAACAAAGGCGGATCATGTTGATTATATAAAAACTCGGAGGCACAAATAATTATAGTTCATTATGGGTAGGGACACTATTGCCGAAATAATAACTTCTATACGAAATGCTGACATGGATAAAAAAGGAACGGTTCGAATAGCAGCTACAAATATCACCGAAAATATTGTTAAAATACTTCTACGAGAAGGCTTTATCGAAAATGTGAGAAAACATCGAGCAAGCAAGAAATACTTCTTGGTTTCAACTCTGCGACATAGAAGGAATAGACAAGGACCATATCAAACTGTTTTAAAACGTATCAGTCGACCCGGCCTGCGAATTTATTCCAACCATCAACGAATTCCTAGGATTTTAGGAGGAATGGGTATTGTAATTCTTTCTACTTCTCGAGGTATAATGACAGACCGAGAGGCTCGGCTAGAAGGAATTGGAGGGGAAATTTTGTGTTATATATGGTGATCTTTCTGGGATCCGAATTGCATCTGCAACTTGCTGTTTTTATTTTTGTTTTGTGAAAAAAACGGGTTGTCTAATATCAACCTTCCTCTATTAGTTGATAATTCAAGGGGTTACCTAGAATGAAAGAACGAAAATGGATTCGGGAAGGTTTAGTTACTGAATATTACCAATGGTATGTTTCGAGTTCGCTTAGATAATGAAGATCTGATTCTAGGTTATGTTTCTGTTTCGGGGAGGATCCGCCGTAATTTTATACGGATACTACCGGGCGATAGAGTAAAAATGGAAGTTAAGTCGTTATGATTCAACCAGGGAACGCATAATTTATAGACTCCGCAACAAAGATTCAAACGATTAAATTAAAATGAAGTTGCTTTTTCAACATTCCTCTCGTGCGTATACAATTGGAGGTTAAAAATTTCAAGAGACTTATTTTCTTCCAAGGAATAGATTCAGAATTAAGGTAAGGAATGACAAATATGAAAATAAGGGCTTCCGTTCGTAAAATTTGTGAAAAATGTCGACTGATCCGTAGGCGGGGACGAATTATAGTAATTTGTTCCAACCCGAGGCATAAACAGAGACAAGGATAATCTTTCTTAAAAGGGGCTCTCCAAAGGATCCAATCCAAAAATAGAGGATCTGTTTTGATATGAAATGGATATATCCGTATATCTCTGACTCATATTTATGAGATGATAAAATATGACAAAAACCATACCGAGAATTGGCTCACGTAGGAATGGACGCATTGGTTCACGTAAGAATGCACGTCGAATACCAAAAGGAGTTATTCATGTTCAAGCAAGTTTCAACAATACCATTGTAACGGTTACAGATATACGGGGTCGGGTGGTTTCGTGGTCCTCAGCCGGTACTTGTGGCTTCAGGGGCACAAGAAGGGGGACGCCATTTGCAGCTCAAACCGCAGCCGCAAACGCTATTCGTACAGTAGTAGATCAGGGTATGCAACGAGCAGAAGTCATGATAAAAGGTCCTGGTCTTGGAAGAGATGCAGCATTACGAGCCATTCGCAGAAGTGGTATACTATTAAGTTTTGTCAGAGACGTAACCCCTATGCCACATAATGGATGTAGACCTCCTAAAAAAAGACGTGTATAGAAATAAGAGTTGAACGGATTTCAAGAGAAATAAATGATTCAATGATCTGATCAAATAATATTACTATGCTTCGAGAGGAAGTAGCAGTATCTACTCGGACACTACAGTGGAAGT